TTGTTTTCGAATGGGTCCATTCAATGATGGAAAATATCACAATGGGATAAAAGAATCAATTCAAATAACAAAAGATCCTCTAATTCCAATTAAGAATTCGCTGGGGCCTTTAGGAACAGCATTTCGAATTGGGAATGTTTATTCATTTTACCATTTACTCACTTATAATCCGATCGTGCTAAATAATTATTTGCAACTTTTTCATTTAAAACAGACTTTTCAAGGAATTCAATTAATGAACTATTATTTAATGGATGAAAATGAGAAAATTTATAACCCCGATCCGTGCAGTAACATTATTTTCAATTTGAATTGGTATTTTCTCCATCCCAATGATTGTCAAGAAACATTTCCAATAATGAGTCTTGGTCAATTTATTTGTGAAAATATATGGATAGCCAAAAACGCACCACACTTAAAATCGGGTCAAGTTATACTTGTTCAAGTTGACTCTGTAGTAATACGATCAGCTAAGCCTTATTTGGCCACTCCAGGAGCAACTGTTCATGGCCATTATGGGGAAACCCTGTACGCAGGAGATACTTTCATTACATTTCTATATGAAAAATCGAGATCGGGTGATATAACCCAAGGGCTTCCAAAAGTAGAACAGGTGTTCGAAGTGCGTTCAATTGATTCAATATCGATGAATCTAGAAAAGAGGATTGAGGGTTGGAACGAACGTATAACAAGAATTCTTGGAATGCCTTGGGCATTCTTGATTGGGGCTGAGCTAACTATAGTGCAAAGTCGTATTTCTTTGGTTAATAAGATCCAAAAGGTTTATCGATCCCAGGGGGTGCAGATTCATAATAGGCATATCGAAATTATTGTACGTCAAATAACATCAAAGGTCTTAGTTTCAGAAGATGGAATGTCTAATGTTTTTTTACCCGGAGAACTTATTGGATTGTTGCGAGCGGAACGAATGGGCCGCGCGTTGGAAGAAGCGGTTTGTTACCGAGCCCTCTTATTGGGAATAACAAGAGCATCTCTCAATACTCAAAGTTTTATATCTGAAGCGAGTTTTCAAGAAACGGCTCGAGTTTTAGCAAAAGCAGCGCTGCGGGGTCGAATCGATTGGTTGAAAGGCCTGAAAGAGAACGTTGTTTTGGGGCGTCTGATACCCGTTGGTACCGGACTGAAAGGATTTGTGCCCCCTTCAAAAGAACATAACAAGAGTCCTGTGGAAACAAAAAAAAACAATCTATTCGAGGGGGAAATGAGAGATATTTTGTTTCACCACAGAAAATTCTTTGATTCTTTTCTTTCAAAGAATTTCCATGATAGACCAGAACAATCATAGGATTTAATGATTCCTAAAAACGGATTCATCTTTTTGACGATCTGGATTTGGTCCATTCATTTGATTGGGGAATCCAAATAGTAACAAATAGAAAAGACTAATAGCTTGTTCGTCTATCTACTATCTACGGCCAATCTACGGTAGAAGAGAAGGTTCCATCGGAACAATTATTTATTTCAGTTCATGCTTCCTCGTCTCTTTTTTTTTGAAAAAGGGGTGGGGGGGTGGGGGGGGGGGGGGAGAAATGACAAGAAGATATTGGAACATCACCTTGAAAGAGATACTGATGGCAGGAGTTTATTGGGGTAATCCTCCTAAGAAATGGAATCCTAAAATGGCACCTTATATCTATGGAACGCATAAACGTAAAGGTATTCATATTACAAATCCTTTTATTTCTGCTCGTTTTTTATCCGAAGCCTGCAATTTGGTTTTTGCTGCAGCAAGTAGGGGAAACCAATTCTTGATTGTTGGTACCAAAAAGAGAGCAGCTAATTCAGTAGCACGGGCTGCAAAAAAGGCCCGGTGTCATTGGGTTAATAAAAAATGGCTCGCCGGGATGTTAACGAATTGGTCCACTACAAAAACGAGACTTCGGAAGTTCTGGGACTTGAGAAGGGAACAAAAAACGGGAAGGCTGAACCGTCTTCAGAAAAGAAATGCGGCTGTGAGGAAAAGACAATTATCTCGCTTGCAAAGATATCTCGGCGGGATTAAATATATGAAAAAGTTACCCGATATTGTAATCATCCTTGATCAGCATAAAGACTATAAGGCCCTGCGCGAGTGTATCACTTTGGGAATTCCAACAATTTCTTTAATCGATACAGACTGTGACCCTGATCTTGCAGATCTTCCGATTCCAGCGAACGATGACTCTATAGGTACAATCCGTTTAATTCTTCAAAAATTAGTATTCGCAATTTGTGAGGGCCGTTCTAACTATATAAGAAATCCTTGATTCCTAATAAGATAAAAAACTTTGACTTCGGTAAAATCCGAGCTATTTTTGGAATCCATTATTATTTATGAATTTTTGAAAATAGATAAAAAGAGCGGGGGATATTAGTTGATTAGTTAGTATTCAAAAAATGAGTTGGTATTCAAAATATACGATTCAAGTAGATAAAGAGATGGTTGAATCAAAATCATTTTTTTGAAAGTTCTATTTTTTTTTCAGAGAGCAATATGAATGTCCTATCATGTTCCATCAACACACTAAAAGGCTTATACGAGATATCCGGTGTGGAAGTAGGCCAACATTTCTATTGGGAAATCGGGGGGTTCCAAGTCCATGGCCAAGTCCTTATTACTTCTTGGGTTGTAATTGCTATCTTATTAGGTTCAGCTACTCTAGCGGCTCGGAACCCACAAACTATTCCGACTGGGGGTCAGAATTTCTTCGAATATGTTCTTGAATTCATTCGAGATGTTAGTCAAACGCAAATTGGAGAAGAATACGGCCCTTGGGTTCCTTTTATTGGAACTATGTTTCTATTTATTTTTGTTTCTAATTGGTCAGGAGCTCTTTTCCCTTGGAAAATCATAGAATTACCTCATGGAGAGTTAGCCGCACCCACAAATGATATAAATACTACTGTTGCTTTGGCTTTACTCACGTCAGTGGCCTATTTCTATGCAGGTCTTACCAAAAAGGGATTCCGTTATTTTGGAAAATATATTCAACCAACCCCAATCCTTTTACCCATTAATATCTTAGAAGATTTTACAAAGCCCTTATCCCTTAGTTTTCGACTTTTCGGGAATATCTTAGCGGATGAATTAGTAATTGTTGTTCTTGTTTCTTTAGTCCCTTCAGTGGTTCCTATCCCTGTCATGTTCCTTGGATTATTTACGAGTGGTATTCAAGCTCTTATTTTTGCAACTTTAGCCGCGGCTTATATAGGTGAATCCATCGAGGACCATCATTGAAATAGTCTTTTTTTTAGCTTATTGCAAAGCAATCTATATGTGGCTCAAGATTATTTCCTTAGAGGAATAAAAATAGACAAGACTCTATATACGATAGAAAGCCGAAGTTTTGAAGGAACTTTCGTCTAATCAAATGAAATTCAATTAAAGAAAAAAGGAATCCCAAGGGGGGGGTAGCTACTTGTATCTAATTTTGTATCATTTTTCTCTACTTGACTTTTTTGACCCCCCCCTTCCTTCCGGTGTCCCCTGATAATCCAGGGCTTTTCTGTATGTTTCCAGATTATAGGAATATTATAGCGATGCAAGAATATTAGTAATATGAAATATCGATATTATATTGCAAAATTTTTATTCTTGGGAGTCTTTATCATTGGCAAGAGACTGTTTAATCATACCCCCACCTACGTTTATCTATTCAACATGCCGTGGGCTGATGAACTCCAAATTGAGTGGAAGGAAATGCTTGTTAAGCAAAAGGAAAGGAAGAGAAAAAAAATCCCAAACTTATCTCTAGGGTGGGCGTTCTAGTTAGAACTGTCAGTCACTTTCCCCGGAAACTTAAGCGGATACTAAAAGAAAGAGAGCATCTGGATTCCAATGATTTAAGAGAGGTGAACCGTCTGATCGACAATCTAATTCAATCCCTAGTTCTCCTTAACGGGACACTTGAACGGGTACTTGTTCTACAGCCGGATTTGTCTGGTTTAATGTTCGAAATATCGAATCTATTCTATCTGGTTATTTGGAATCTAATTCAATCCGGAAGTCTCCTTCAAGAGAAACTTCAAGATGTTGTACATCTTGATTCGAATGATTTAAATGTCCAAATAGAACAGATGGTCCCTAGGTTGGATAATTTAATTCTAAAACTAAGGCTGCTTGTTCAGAACCTTGAAGGGATACGTGTTGTACCAGAATATCGGGGTTACGCAGGTTTGCTTGATGACCATATCCTGGGTAGTGGACTTCTTCACTTTGATTGAAAAGAATCGGACGTTTTTGCTATCTCTAAGTATAAGAGATATAGATAGGTATGAATCATAGACTCCATTGTGAAAAAAGTGGAGAACCCTTGACCAAGATTGAATCATGTTCTACTAGTATAGTACTAGTAGAACATGATTCAATCTTATTCTGATTTTTTCCCATTTTTCTCGAATGTCATAATTCATTAATGTATCATTATCATTAACAATTTCTTTTTGTTGGTAGGAGGAACTTATCATGAATCCACTGATTTCTGCTGCTTCCGTTATTGCTGCTGGATTGGCCGTAGGGCTTGCTTCTATTGGACCTGGAATTGGTCAAGGGACTGCTGCGGGTCAAGCCGTAGAGGGTATCGCGCGACAGCCCGAGGCAGAGGGAAAAATACGAGGTACTCTCTTGCTTAGTCTAGCTTTTATGGAAGCTTTAACGATTTATGGATTGGTTGTAGCATTAGCCCTTTTATTTGCGAATCCTTTTGTTTAATAATCTTAGAAATAGGAAAAATAGTTTTTCTATTTTATGGCCTTGGACTTGTCGTTTGCTTTTTCAATTTAGATCAAGATTTGACTCCTACAATTCTTTATTGGTTGAGAAAATCACCTACGGGAAGGGCTGATTTGCGGATCAGGAATTCGCATACGACTCACTTTCATCCTTCTCATTCGTAGTCCAAGGGAAACTCTTTTTATGAGGTCTTTCAACAATCAAGGGAGTAGTTCCTACTTGACTTTCTAAGTCGAATCATTTTTTACTCGATTTCAAAAAGAAAAGA